CCAAAAAATCCTTTCTTCTTCTAATTTTTTTATCTTCCCATTCATTTCCTGCGGACTCTTCGTCTCCTAATTCCTTCCATTCTACCAAAGAATTATCTATAATAATTCGCAAATCCGAATCGGCTAATTGTTCTCTGATAGCACCTGCCCCCGTAGAGATTTCTCGGTTTCGAAATGTCTCGAAACCTTGAGTAGTAAAAAAGAGTGGGATGCTGTATTTCCAGGATTGGATTTCATATTCGAATGAACCTCGTAATCGTAAGAAAGTAGGTTTTTTAGCTATGGACCTAGCAAAAGAAAAATCGAGATAGGTTCCTATAGTATTGGATCCCCCCCTCACAATCGGACGTGAAGGTTTCCTCTCATCCGGCTCAAGTAGTTACACCAAATAAAGAAAGGGGTTCTTCTTCTGTTTAAACTTTGTTCGAGAAAACCCTATAAAAAGCTACTCTTTACTCAAGTTCCCAGTAAGGACCAGCCTTTCATTTATTCATTCTTATCTTATTTTATTTTTTATTTTCACTCTAACCTTTTTTACTTTCTTTTATGTGTTTACGAAAAAAAAAGGAAATGTGAAATTCTTGAGTAGTCTACTTCCCCTCAAATGATGAATCCCCTGAAAGGAATATTTTGGGACTCGTAAAGGATTTATTTGTCTATATATTGTATTGTTCCATTCGATCTTTTTTAGGTCTCTACTCACCTCGATGGTTATGTGCCATGATATCCCTTGAAGCATATATGCGATATATAAGCTCCCGTAACCATGCCATATTCGCTTGCGCTTGCCTGAACAGAATTTCTTTCTCAAAGAAATGGAATGTATAATTCCACAAAAAGTATTTTTTCACGAGGTATGACTAACTATTCCTATATTATCTGTTACGGAATCGACCATGGATCAATACCCCTTTTCTTCCATTTTTAAGTCTTGAATATAATTCTGAGCTTCATGTTCCTCCTCCCAAGATACATGTCAGAGCCGGGGGCATCCCAATCAGATTAAATGGGATGACAGTTTCTCAGTCCAAATCTGTCAAATGAAAATTTCGATCAAATCACACATCGCAATATACTAGGCCCTCTAATTCCCTAAGGGGCTTATCTAAAAGATTCGCAATATAACTAGGAAGACGTTTCAAATACCACACATGAGTCACTGGACATGTCAGTTTGATGTATCCCATTTGGTACCTTCGTACCCGAGAATCAACAAATTCCACCCCGCATTCTTCACAAGATTTCGGGTCTTCTTTTTCAGCCCCAATCCCTCGGTAATTTCCACAAGCACAAATCCCACTTTTTATGGGTCCAGAAATTCTTTCACAAAATAATCCATCTTTCTCCGGTTTATTAGTTTTATAATGAAAAGTATAGGGTTTTGTCACCTCTCCAACTATCTCTCCATTGGGTAGAATTTTTTTTGCCCAAGCCTTTATTTGTTGAGGGGAAACTGGTCCAATTCTAAGTTGTTGATGTTTATACTGGTCGATCATAGAATAGAAATTCTGATTCATTGAGATCAAGCTTCCTTCCTATCCATCTGGAAGTTCTTTTCAGATACAAGGAAATGATTCAGTTCCAGGGACAAAGATCGTAGTTCTCGAACGAGCAATCGAAAAGATTCTGGAGCACCCTCTGGGTTAGGTACTGGTGATCCAATAATTGTAGCACCAAGTACTTCTTGACGAGCTCTAATATGATCAGATTTAGAAGTAAGCATCTCTTGTAAAATATGAGCAACACCAAATCCCTCTAGAGCCCAAACTTCCATTTCTCCTACTCTTTGTCCCCCTTGTTTGGCCCTCCCTCTAAGGGGTTGTTGTGTAACAAGTGCGTAATGCCCACTGGAACGTCCATGGATTTTATCATCAACTTGATGAATTAATTTTAGGATATAGGACTTTCCTATTAGAACAGGTTGTTCAAAAAGATCTCCTGTTCTTCCATCAAATATTCTGCTTTTTCCCGGATATTCGGGTTCAAATACCCATGGATTTTTTGTTTGCTTACTGGCTTCATATAATTCAGAAAACACTAGTTTTCTTGAGGCCTCTTGCTCATATCTCTCATCAAAGGGTCCTATTCTATAATGTTTCTTTAGCAGATCCCCCGCTAACCCGAGCGAACATTCAAATATCTGTCCCACATTCATTCGTGAGGGGACTCCTAATGGGTTGAATACCATATCAACGGGCGTTCCATCTTGCAAATAGGGCATATCTTGTCTAGACAAAATCTTAGAAATTATACCCTTATTCCCATGTCTTCCAGCTACTTTATCACCTACTTTGATTTCACGTTTCTGTGAAATATATACACGAATCCTTTCTGGATTATAATTGGAAACCCCCTTTCTATGGATCCATCTCACATCAATAACTCGACCCCTTCCCCCTATAGGTAGTCTGAGAGAAGTTTCTTTTGAAGTGGATACCTGAATGCCAAGTATAGCTCGTAATAATCTATCCTCCGGGGCATATGACGATTCGCTTGCTGT